ATCCTATATCCTTTTCGTTTGAAACCTTGGCACAAATCTAAGCTACGACTCTCTGATAGAGATCAAAAGCAACAAGATGATTTTGATTCTTGTTTTTTAACAGTTTTGGGAATGGAAACGGAATATCCTTTTGGTGCTCCGCGAAAAACACCTTCCTTTTTTGAACCAATTTTGAAAGATATAGACTATAAAGTCAAAATAAGAAAATTTAATTTTCGAGTTCGAAGAGCTTTAAAAAAAATAAAAAAAAAAGAAGAAAAAGCATTTTTATTTGTAAAACAAATACTAAAAGAACTTTTAAAAGGAAAGAAAATTCCATTATTTATACCGCGAGAAATATACAAATCAAATGAAACTGAAATAGAAAAGGATTCTATAATAAGCAATCCGAGAATTCATGAATCACTTAGTCAAAATCGATCTACAGGTTTCACAAATTATTCACAGGCAGAAGAAAAAATGAAACATAGAATTGATAAAAGAAACACAATCATAAATCAAATAGAAATAAAAAAAAAAAATAAAAAGAATAATGGAAAATCACCGCCAAAAATTTGGAAAATATTCAAAATAAAAAATATTGAATTAATAGTTCAATTTTTCTTTGAAAAGATATACATAAATATCTTTCTATGTATCATTAATATGCGCAGAATCGCTCTACAACTTTTTATGGAAACAACAAAAAAAATTATTAAGAAAAACATTGACAATAACGAAACAAATCAAGAAAAGAAAAAAAAAATAAATAAAATGGACTTTATTTCGACTATCAATATAAAAAAGGCTTTTGATAATCTTAGAAATAGTAAGGGGAAGTCACATATTTTTTTTGATTTATCTTACTTGTCACAAAAATATGTATTTTTAAAATTATCACAAACCCAGGTTATTCACTTCAATAAGTTAAGATCTATTCTTCAGTATAATGGACCGTCTTTTTTTCTTAAGAATGAAATAAAGGATTTTTTTGGAAGACAAGGGATATTTGATTCCGAAGTACCACATAATCAACTTCCAAATTATGGAATGAATCCCTGGAAAAACTGGTTAAGAGGTCATTATCAATACGATTTATCTCAGATTACATGGTCTAGATTAGTCCCACAAAAAGGGCGAAATGGAAAAAAGAAATGCCAGACGTCTCAAAATAAGGATCTAAAGAAATGGTATTCCTATGAAAAAGACCAATTATTTTATTACAAAAAAAAACAAAACTCGAAAGTCTATTTATTACCAAATAAAGAAGAAAATTTTCAAAAAAACTATAGATATGATCGTTTATCATATAACTATATTCATTCTGAAACTAAGAAGGCCTATATTTATAGATCATCATTAGAAACAAATAAGAAGCGAGAAAATTCCACCAGAAAGAAAGAAAAAATTTTTAACATACTCAAAAATATTCCTATCAAGAATTATCTAGGAAAAAGCAATTATATATATATGGAAAAAAATACAGATAGAAAATATTTGGGTTGGAAATTGAATAAAAATATTCAGGTTGAACCTAATAAGGACCAAACCAAAATAGGGGATAAAATTCATAATAATGGTCTTTTTTATCTTCCGATTGATTCAAATTCCGAAATCAATTCCAAAAAGGTCTTTTTTGATTGGATGGGAATGAATGAAAAATTATTAATCTTAAATCGCCTCATATCAATATCAAATCCCAAATTTTTTTTCTTTCCAGAGCTTGTGATACTTTATCATAAATATAAAGAGAAACCTTGGTTTATCCCAAGCAACTTACTTCTTTTTAATTTGAATATAAATCCAAATTTTAGTGAAAATCAAAATATAAAGGGAAGGCAAGAGGAGGGTGAGGATTTTTTAAATTTTAGCCCATCCAATTCAAAACAATATTTTGAATTAAAGAATCAAAACAATATTGAAGAATCTTTTTTAGAATCAATTGAAAAACTAAACATATTATTTAAAGGAGATTTTCCTTTGCAATTAAGATGGACTGGACGTTTGAATCAATTGAATCAAAAAATGATGAATAATATCCAGGTATACGGTCTACTGGTTAGCCTCATAAATGTAAGAAATATTACTATATCCTATATTCAAAGGAAAGAAATGAATCTGGATATAATGAGGAGACGTTTAAATCTTACACAATTAACTAAAAAGGGAATTTTGATTATGGAACCTGCCCGTCTATCTGTAAAAAATGATGGACAGTTTTTTATGTATCAAATCATAGGTATTTCATTGGTTCATAAAAGTAAGCACCAAAGTAATCAAAGATACCGAAACCCCCAAAATGTTGCTAAGAATCATTTTGATGAATCCATTCCAAGACATAAAAGAAAAACTCTAAATAGCGACAAAAAGAATTCTAATTTGCTTGTTCCTGAAAAAATTCTATCGTCTAGACGTCGTAGAGAATTGAGAATTCTAATTTCTTTCAATTTAAAGAATCAAAATAATGTGCATAGAAATCAATTATTTTGCAAGGAGAACAAGATAAAAAACTGGAGTCAATTTTTGGATGAAAGTGAAAATTTTGACATAAAAAAAAATAATTTAATTAAATTAAAGTTCTTTTTTTGGCCTAATTATCGATTAGAGGATTTAGCTTGTATGAATCGCTATTGGTTTGACACCAATAATGGGAGCCGCTTTAGTATGTTAAGGATATATATGTATCCATAATTGAAAATTTTGAGTTTCCTATATATTCTGTTGTTCTATCAATCATATTTTTTCATTTTTTCTGCTGTCCGTGATCTGTAAATATCCATGTTATATGCAAGTAACCCGATGCACACATGTACTGTCCTACATCCCAGTTTAGGATAAATAATAAGGAAATGGCGTATCAATTAAAGCTATAAATAAATAAAAAGATAAACTCTTTGGTATCATCTTTTTGTATCACTAGGCAAATGAACTCAAAAATAGGTTAATGTTAATTGATAAACTGAATATAAAGAAATTATGATTGTTGTGTATACTACATTAAAATTTATGACATTATTATTACTGATCAATAAAATAAATATCTGCAAAAAGGGGAGTATCAAATTATTTTATGGTAAAAAATTCATTTATTTCAATTCTTTTGAAAGAACAAGAAGAAAACAAAGAAAACAGAGGATCTGTTGAATTTCAAGTAGTAAGTTTCACCAATAAGATAAGGAGACTCACTTCACATTTGGAATTGCACAAAAAAGACTATTTATCTCAGAGAGGCCTGCGGAAAATTTTGGGAAAACGTCAACGGTTGCTGGCTTATTTGTCAAAACAAAATAGAGCGCGTTATAAAGAATTAATAGGGCGGTTGGATATTCGAGAGAGAAAAACTCGTTAATTTGAATTCTTCGCTTAAAGTTTGATGAACTTCTTTTCGCTTTCAGCAATTCATGGAAGAATGAATCAGGAAAAACCTATGACTGTACCATCTACAAGAAAAGACCTCATGATAGTAAATATGGGACCTCACCACCCATCAATGCATGGTGTTCTTCGACTCATTGTTACTCTAGATGGTGAAGATGTTATTGACTGTGAACCAATATTGGGTTATTTACACAGAGGTATGGAAAAAATTGCGGAAAATCGAACAATTATACAATATTTGCCTTATGTAACACGTTGGGATTATTTAGCTACTATGTTCACAGAAGCAATAACTGTAAATGCGCCAGAGCAATTAGGCAATATTAAAGTTCCTAAAAGGGCCAGTTATATCAGAGTCATTATGTTGGAGTTAAGTCGTATAGCTTCGCATTTGTTATGGCTTGGCCCTTTTATGGCAGATATTGGGGCACAGACTCCTTTCTTCTATATTTTTCGCGAAAGAGAATTGATATATGACCTATTCGAAGCTGCCACCGGTATGCGAATGATGCACAATTTTTTTCGTATTGGTGGAGTCGCTGCTGATTTACCTCATGGCTGGATAGATAAATGTTTGGATTTTTGCGATTATTTTTTAACAGGAATTGCTGAATATCAAAAGCTTATTACACGGAATCCCATTTTTTTAGAACGGGTTGAAGGAGTGGGCATTATTGGTGGAGAGGAAGCAATCAATTGGGGTTTGTCGGGACCAATGCTACGAGCTTCCGGAATAAAATGGGATCTTCGTAAAGTTGATCATTATGAGTGTTACGATGAATTTGATTGGGAAGTCCAATGGCAAAAAGAGGGGGATTCATTAGCTCGTTATTTAGTACGAATCAGTGAAATGACAGAATCCATCAAAATTATTCAACAGGCCCTAGAAGGAATTCCGGGAGGGCCCTATGAAAATTTAGAAATCCGCCGTTTTGATAGAGTAAAAGATACGGTATGGAATGAGTTTGACTATCGATTCATTAGTAAAAAACCTTCTCCGACTTTTGAATTGTCGAAGCAAGAACTTTATGCGAGAGTCGAAGCACCAAAGGGAGAATTGGGAATTTTTCTGATAGGAGATAAGGGTGTTTTTCCTTGGCGATATAAAATTCGACCGCCGGGGTTTATTAATTTGCAAATTCTTCCTCAGTTAGTTAAAAGAATGAAATTGGCTGATATTATGACGATACTAGGTAGTATAGATATCATTATGGGAGAAGTTGATCGTTAAAATGATAATTGATACAACAGAATTACAAGCTATCAATTCTTTTTCTAGATTGGAATCCTTAAAAGAGGTCTATGGGATCATATGGGTACTTATCCCTATTTTTACTCCTGTATTAGGAATTACAATAGGTGTACTAGTAATTGTTTGGTTAGAGAGAGAGATATCCGCAGGTATACAACAACGTATTGGTCCTGAATACGCGGGACCTTTGGGAATTCTTCAAGCTCTAGCAGATGGTACCAAATTACTTTTCAAAGAGAATCTTCTTCCATCTAGAGGAGATACTCGTTTATTTAGTATTGGACCATCTATAGCAGTCATATCAATTTTATTAAGTTATTTAGTAATTCCTTTCGGTTATCACCTTGTTCTAGCCGATCTCAGTATTGGTGTTTTTTTATGGATTGCTATT